ACTCTTGCTCCCGTCGGGATAAATCTGACCCCTTCCCCTGTTCCCGCCTACATATATAGGATATTTTAAGAAGTGAACATCTCTCTTAATAGTGGGATCTGGAGAAAGAATAGGAAAGGTAATTTCACTATATTTCTGACCAGGAACGGGGCCTACTACAAGTATATTTTTTTGGGGGGGGCGATAGCTTTGAAAAGACAGATTACCTATCTTTTCTTTAATCTCGGGCGAAATACGATCGGGAGGGGCCAATTCAAAACCGTCTGGTAAAATAAGAACAGCCCCCACATTTAAAGCCCCCTTTTTACCATTAGCAAGAACTTGTTTCACTTGCATATCATAAGGAATTCGAACAACTGCTTCAAATACAGTATTTGGAAGTACCGTTTGTGGAACCTCAATATCTACTGGCTTATTAGCTAAATGGCAATTGGCACATACAATACGGCCGGTTGCTTCTCGCGGATTTTCATAACCCTGCTGGGCAAAAATAGGATATGCATTTGAAATGGGTGCTCGAATGATTATATGTATCGTGAGCAATACGGAAATGGATCGAGTAATCGCTTCCTTTATCCAAGAAAAAGCATTTCTAGTTTGCATGGTCCAATCATTGATCCTGAAAATTTCTACAATAAGATTAGGTAGGTTACTGGCACTGTTCCCTATCCATGATTCTGTTATTTACTGAAATCATTTTCCTAGAATATAGGAAGAATACAAGTAGAAAGAAAAAAAATAAGTAAAATTTTGAATGTTTCGCTTTTATATAAAAAAACTTAATAATTGGATCAATGGATCTCTTTCATTTTCATTGAATGAAAAATAACTACAAGCGATGGAGATACGCTATTTAAATAACGGAAAGTCCAGTATTTAAAAATTGTATCAAAAATGACTGGAAGAGTGCAAACAAGACCAGATATAATTTGATCATTCTGAGTAAATCCAAAATCGTTATAGACAGAACGAATCATTAGTTCCCAAGTATGAGTCGAATGGAATCCGGTACATAAATCAGTTAAAAACAGAATAGAAAAAGCTTTGATTGTGTCACTTAAGTTATATAGAAATTCTTGAACCCAAGAGTTAAGAAGAATGAGTTGTTGATTACCCAGAATAGAATAACCACTTAGAATAAGGAAAGAGATTATATTGGTTGAGAAGTGAAACATAGTATGGATACGATCTTGGTTGTGCGTCTTGATCAATTGGATGGTTTCTTTGTAGATTCCGATACGAAGGTTTTGGAAACGTGTTTCCGGGTATTCCTTTAACATTTCATCCAAGAGGAACAGTTCCTGGAACTCTATGAATTTCTTTACAATACTTTTTTCTTGAATATCATTCAAGAAAATTTCGGATTGTTTCGTATTCCACCAATTAGTAACCCAAGGTTCCAGACTTTTCTTAAATGTAAAATAGATGCACCAGGGCAAAAAGACTATGGATGTAAGACCTAGAAGGGGAATGAATGCTTTCTTTTTTGCCATTTTTTGTCTTTAATGAACTCAGCTTCATCTCATTTGTCAACTATATACGATAATAATTTTTCTATCAAGCATAAGTTCTATTCCAAGTAATAGAGCCTATTTATTATATATATCCAGTTCTATGAAGAAATTAGAACTGGATAGTCTATTCTCGCTTTTTTTATTTTATTTGCAATGGTACATCCAAGAATGCGGCCAAGTTGTAAGCTGTTTTCAAAACGCTTTCGCGTGGAGTCCTATCAGCATCATCAGGAGTCAAGGGAATGGCTCCCTGTTCTCTGGTGTACATATAAAGGACACCAGTACGAACGTCAAATAGGAGGCCCAGAATATCTTCCACACGGACGTGGGAAAGAATACAACGATTTTCTCCCGGAAATCCGTAACGAAATAACCACACCATTCCAATTTTTCTATCGTAAAGGTTATAACCACTACCTACATTCAAAAAAATGAGCATCCACCAATGAAAACTTACAAACAGACCCGCGATTCCATAGAAAGTAAGCGTGACCCCTTGTGGCAAAGAGGAAACGGCAAAGCGGGACGAATCAAAAGATAAAAATATCTTACCATAATAATAGGAAGCTGCACTAAATAACATTACTAATGAACCTAAAAGAGTGAAAGAAGCCCAGAAGAAATTGATTGGTTTTTGGGCCCCTATTATAGTGTAGAGCCATGCGTCTTCTTGGAAGCGACGCATAAGGTGTCCTGCCCGGTGTTGTTGAACACGAACCAATAATACATTCAGTATTACAACTAATACTAGTGCTAAAAAAGGATCAATCATAATACCTCCTCATAAAAAAAATGGTCCCTCAATTTTAGATTTGTACCCGTTCTTTTTTGTTGATTGTTAGATGAAATACTCCTAATCTTAACAAGGCTTATATGATATTATATATTAGTATTTTTCTTTTAATGGAATTTTTATTAAAAAATGGAACAGAATAACAAATCCAAGCAAATAAATTTGACTTTATCTAAAAAAAGATATGAGATTTGACTGCTGCCCGTATCTAAAAAATTTTGTTTTTTTGAACATGAAGAAATAAAGAAGCCATTGCAATTGCCGGAAATACTAGGCCCACTAAAGGAACAAAAACGGAAGGTAAATTGATCATAAAATGGGTACCTCAAATTTCTAATTTTATATTTGTACCTGTTCTTTTTTGTTGATTGTTAGATTAACATTTTTGTTTTGTTATATTATGTTATATTAATTTACATATTTTTTTGATTATTCTTATTCTTATTTTCTAAGAAAGATAGTCTATAATCACTAGAATTCATATAGACTTATACGAAGTGTATTTTTAAAATTATACTAAAAAAAATAAGTAAGTATAGCTAAATCAATATATATATCAATATAGTATCTAGTATATATATTAGACTCTATAAGTATAGAATATAATTATAAGTATAGAATATAATTCATCAATAATCAAAGAAAAAAAATTCTCTTTTTGAATTGAATATATATAGGTTTTTAAGTTCCAAATTTGGATAGATTTTTAAGTTTCCAATCCAAATTTGGAACGACTAGAAAAATAGCTTATTTGTAAATGAAATAACTACTCACTCGTCACAATAAAAAAAAGAATTTTGGGGTCTGCTTTATTTTTTATTTTTCGTCATTAGTCAAAGGAAAGAAACCATGTAACTGCAATAACTCAGTTATATACTCCTTTAAGTCAGGACGTGGTACGATTGCATCCACTATACCCTTTTCGAATAAAACTTCAGCTGATTGTGAACCTTCAGGTACTTCTATCTTCAACAAGTCTTCGATGACTCGTTTACCCGCAAAAGCAATGTAAGCTTTTGGTTCCGCAATCACGATATCCCCCAACATGCCAAAACTAGCTGTCACCCCACCAGTAGTAGGAGATGTCAGTATCGACATAAAAAATAAATTGTGCTTTATTTGATATTCATATAAAGCAGAAGCGATTTTAGCCATTTGCATTAAGCTCAAACTTCCTTCTTGCATACGCGCTCCTCCGGACGCACATATTATAATTAGCGGTAAACGTTGATTGATAGCATATTTGATCAACCGGGTTATTTTCTCGCCCACTATGGATCCCATACTACCCCCCAAAAAGTTGAAGTCCTGAATAGCAATTGCTACAGGAATACCGTTTATTTGACCTGTGCCTGTTTGAACAGCCTCGCTTAATCCTGTCTTATTTTGATAATAAGACAAACGATCCAGATAAGGTTTGTCTTCTTCCTCTTCCCAATTGTTAGCAGGTTCTTCTTCCGAATTTGTAGATGGTTCCTTTGCTTCTTCTTCCGAATTTGTAGATGGTTCCTTTGCTTCTTCTTCCGAATTTGTAGATCGTTCCTTTTCTGCTTCTACTTCCGAATTTGTAGATCGTTCCTTTTCTGCTTCTACTTCCGAATTTAGATTCCAATTTATATCGTTATAATCTTCGTCCCAATTTATATTGGCGATCTCCTCGGCTAACTTGGCCCAATTTAGATCAGCCTTGTTTATATCCTCCGAATTTTTATTTTTAGATGGTTCCTTTGCTTCTTTTTCCAAATTGTTAGCAGGTTCTTCTTCCGAATTTACATCCCAGCAGTCCTTATCTTCGTCGTCTCTTCGATCAGTCTTTGGGAGTCGTATTTTTCGCTTTTTCCGCTCCCAGGCCTCATCCGAAAGTATCTCCTCTAGAGAAAGTTTCTCTCCCGCAAAAGGAAAACGTTGCTTGTATTCTTCGTCCGAAATAGGGTGGTTTACAAAATAATCTTCCTCTGTCACCTCCCATTCAATGGGATCCCCAGATACCATGTCTTGATCCATAGGATTCCAGGTATCTGAATCAATCAAAAGTTCGATTCTAGCTGAACTGCCCATTTTCATATAAGCGTCACAGTACTCACAAATAAACAAGCGTTCCTTCGCAAACCAGATGTGGTTTAAGAAGAAACAACTGTCGCATTGAACCCAAAAATGGCTATAATCCTTCAAACCACTATCATTCGTGCTAGTACTAACAACCTTGCCCTCACTAGGATTGGTATCCTCCTTGCCCTCACTAGGATTGGTATCCTCTCCATCATCTGGATCATCAAAGAGATCACCTATCTCTAGATCATCCAAATCTATATCAAGATCGTCATCTGTCTCGTCGTCAAACGGATCATCAGGATAATTCCTGCTATATATTATAACACTACTATTGCTTTCTTCGCCAGTCTTTGGATCGTCAGACTCCAAAATGTGATTTTTCACAACCTCAGTCGGAGTCTGAGTCTCAGTCGGAGGCTGAGACTCCTTCAGTATCTTACCACCAAAACATTCGCAACATTCTTTACTAGAACGACGACGGCCAAGAGAATTTTTTTTGTTCTCTATGTGGTTATTTAGCGTGTGGTCAACAATAACTTGTTGTGTCCCCCCTCTATCATACATCATCGGATACATCAGGCCGATCTTTATCTTCACCGCTAGGGACACAACTATGATCAACATTGCGAAGAATCTCTTAAAACGGTCCATAATATGACCTCCTTGCCTTGGGATTTCCATAATATGACCTCCTTGCCTTGGGATTTCCATATATATTATATAAATCATATATATTATATAAATAAAATATAAAATATTAAATCAAGAATTAATCTTTTAGACTTTTAGACTTGGGTTAGAATTAATCTTAACTTACTTAACTTAATTGAAATAGAATGAATAATGAATAATGAATAATGAATAGTTATCACATGATGACTAAGAAAGAAAAAAGGATGATCATCGGATGCTATATTGATGAATCAGCCTGGGGCCGCGGCGCTATTTGCCCTAATAAGGTGTTCCCTGATTAGTAAGGGGAAAATGTTCCCCTATTGACCGGCCCCTGGGACGGGGGGATTCGAACCTCCGAGTAACGGGACCAAAACCCGTTGCCTTACCGCTTGGCCACGCCCCATATCAATGACGATATGTTTCATATTATATTATATAATATATGTCTTCTTGATTGTCAAGTCCAGTTCGAATCTTATTCTCTATAGAATAATTTGTTGCTAGGATTTGGATATGCATAGATATCGAATTAAACTGAATTTATTGATCATTACATAGAATTCAATTAAGATTAAGATATTGTATGAAAGTATGATTTCTTCTATTTTTTATTTCAGAATGAAAATATTTTGAACTGGATTAAGTTCAAATAAAAAAAGGATGAGGGGTCTGATCTTATTTGATTCATTTTTTTTAGTTTTATTACTCATTTATTAATATTCATATCTATTATCTAGAATGAATATTCATTCTATGTTTATTAATATTCATTCTAGATAATAGATAGGAATTCAATATTTGAATTATTTAAATTTCAATTATTATCCATTTAAAAAAATTATTTTAAATTAAAAAAATTATTTTAAATTTGATTTTTTCTTTCATTTTAATATTTATTGAATTCTTCATATAAAAGTATAATAAATAATATAATATATAATAAAATACAATAAAAAAAATTAGAATTCAAAAAAAGGAAAAATACAATTTATTTTCTTAAAGAACAACATTTTTGTTATGCTTAATATCTTTAGCTTGGTCTGTATTTGTATTCACTCTGCCCTTTATTCAAGTAGTTTTTTCTTGGCGAAATTACCTGAAGCTTACGCTTTTTTGAATCCTATTGTAGATATTATGCCAGTAATACCCCTACTCTTTTTTCTCTTAGCTTTTGTTTGGCAAGCTGCTGTAAGTTTTCGATGAGATCCTTAATTTGAATAATGTTCTAAAAAAATTCAGAATTTATTCAAAAACAAAAATTTGAACATTTTATAAGATCAGATAAGTCTTACAGTGTATCAGATAAGTTTTACAGTGTGAATCCTTGATTCCAATATTGAAATTTTTTGATAGACAAGAAAAATACGGACCATCTCATCATTTCCGTTTTTTCCATTAAGAAATCAAAATCCAATTATTAGATTGGAGTCCACCACCAATACCTGGCGATTGTGTATATAAAAGAAAATTTTTGGTAATAGTAATTATCGGTAATGGTAATAAAAGGCTCCACTCTTACTACAAATAAATTTCCTAATTTTTTTTTGATTTCCTCAAAATCACTCAATTTCTTAGAAACTTAGTATCAAAGGAAACATAATGTGAAATAGAAGAGAATCTATTCTCTTTCTCTGTCGTTTTTAAAAAATTCTCTTGGAGATTTTGTAATGCTTACTCTAAAACTATTTGTTTACACGATAGTGATTTCCTTTGTTTCTCTTTTCATCTTCGGATTCCTATCTAATGATCCAGGACGTAATCCAGGACGTGAAGAGTAAGAAAATCTTTTTTGTTTTATGTCTTTTCCTTACTTCACTTGTGCTGAATTTTGAAATCTTTTTTGTTTTTCTATCTATTTTATATCTTTCACTATTAAACACTATTAAAAAAATTAAACAAACAAGGAAGAAAAAAATGGCAAATCATCAATCAACGAAACCGGAAAGAGAGGGATTCGAACCCTCGGTACAAAAATTCGTACAACGGATTAGCAATCCGACGCTTTAGTCCACTCAGCCATCTCTCCCCAATTCAAAAAATTGAATTATTATTTTTATGTTACATCACATAAAAAAAAAGAACAAAAAGTAGGGCTTGAAAAAAAGTTCTTTCTATCTTATTTAAGATATCTTATTTCTCTTTTGTTCTATTTTATTTCAATTCATTATTCTATATTTTCTATTTCTAATTCGATATTCTAATTAGATAGAAAATGAATATATAATTAATTAAATATAATTAATTATATTTAATAATTATATTTAATAATTATATTATATAATTAATTATATAAATATAAAAAAGAATAATTCTTTATTCTATTCTATATCTTCTATTTTTTTTTAGTTTGTTTTTTTATACAAGCAGAACCAGAGCCCAGCAAGGTACTGGCATGGCTCTTTTTTCCCATGAATCCTGGATAACGGATAACAATGATTTATTTGAATGTATTTGATTTAAAAAAAA